CGTATTTACAGGGGGCACTGCAGAACATGTACGAGCTCTTTCTAATGGGAAAATAAAATTCAACGAGGATTTGGTTCATCCCACGCGCACACGTCACGGGCATCCTGCTTTTCTATGTTCGATCGACTTGGATGTAATTATTGAGAGTGAAGCTATTATGCATAATGTGACTATTCCACCAAAAAGTTTTCTTTTAATTCAAAATAATCAATATGTCGAATCGGAACAAGTGATTGCTGAGATTCAGGCGGGAGCATACACTTTTAATTTTAAAGAGAGGGTTCGAAAACATATCTATTCTGATTCAGAGGGAGAAATGCACTGGAGTACTGATGTGTACCATGTACCCGAATTTACATATAGTAATGTACACCTCTTGCCAAAAACAAGTCATTTATGGATATTATCGGGAGGTTCGTGCAGATCTAATGTAGTTGCTTTTTCACTCTACAGGGATCAAGATCAAATGAATATTCATTCTCTTTCTCTTTATGTCGAACGAAGGGAGATTTCTAGCCTCTCGCTCTCGGTGAATAATGATCAAGCGAGACACAAATTATTTCGTTCTGATTTTTCTGCTAAAAAAGAAGTTGGAATTCGTGAGATGTCTGATTATTCGGGATTTAATAGAATCATAGGTACTGGCCATTGGAATCTAATACACCCTGCAATTCTGCACGCGAATTCGGATTTATTGGCAAAAAGGCAAAGAAATCGATTTCTTATTCCATTCCACCCGATTCAAGAACAAGAGAAAGAGCTAATGCCCCATTCAGGTATCTCGATTGAAATACCCATAGGGGGTATTTTCCGTCGAAATAGTATTCTTGCTTATTTCGACGATCCTCGATACAGACGAAAGAGTTCCGGAATTAATAAATATGGGACTCTGGGGGCGCATTCAATCGTCAAAAAAGAGGACTTGATTGAGTATCGAGGACTCAAAAAAATTAATAAAAAATACCAAATGGAAATAGATCGCCTTTGTTTCATTCCCGAGGAAGTGCATATTTTTCCCGAATCTTCTTACCTAATGGTACGGAATAATAGTATCATTGGAGCAGATACACGAATCACTTTAAATAGAAGAAGCCGAGTGGGCGGATTGGTCCGAATGGAGAGAAAAAAAGGGGAGATTGAACTAAAAATATTTTCGGGAGATATCCATTTTCCCGGAGAAATAGATAAGATATCCCGACACAGTGGTATCTTGATACCGCCAGACAGGGAAAAAAAAGAACTTAAGGAGACCACTAAGGAATCAAAAAAATTGAAAAAATGGATCTATGTTCAACGGATCACACCTACCAAAAAAAAGTATTTTGTTTTGGTTCGACCCGTAGTCACATATGAAATAGCGGACGGTATAAATTTAGCAACACTCTTCCCCCAGGATCCTCTGCGGGAAAAGGATAATATGCAATTTAGAGTTGTCAATTATGTCCTTTATGGGAACGGCAAAACTGCTCGGGGAATTCCTGCTACAAGTATTCAATTAGTTCGGACGTGTTTAGTGTTGAATTGGGACCAAGACAAAAAAAGTTCTTCTGTCGAAGAGGTTTGTGCTTCTTTTGTTGAAGTACGTACAAATGGTCTGCTGCGCGATTTCTTAAGAATCAACTTAGTAAAATCCCAAATTTCATATATCAGAAAAAGGAAGCATCCGTCAGGTTCAGGATTGATCTCTGATAATGGTTCTGTTCGCAACAATAGCAATCCGTTTTATTCCGTTTTTGGCAAGGCGGGGGTTGAACAATCACTTAGCCAAAATCAAGGAACTATTCGTACGTTGTTGAATAGAAATAAGGAATGCCAATCTTTGATAATTTTGTCATCATCTAATTATTTTCGGATGGGTCCATTGAACGATGTAAAATATCCCAATGTGATAAAACAATCAATTACAATTCAAAAGGATTCTCTAACTCCAATTAGGAATTCGTTGGGACCTTTAGGAACAGTCCTTCAAATTGCAAATTTTTATTCATTTTACTATTTAAAAACTCATAATCATCACTCGGTAACTAAATATTTGAAACTTGACAATTTAAAACAGCCTTGTCAAGTACTTAACTATTATTTAATGGATGAAAAGGGGGAAATTTATAATCCTGATACAGACAGTAAGATCATTTTGAATCCATTTAATTTGAATTGGTATTTTCTCCATCATAATTATTGTGAGGAAATATTCCCGATAATTAATCTTGGGCAGTTTTTTTGTGAAAATGTATGTATAACCAAAAACGGACCACACCTAAAATCGGGTCAAGTTTTAATTGTTAAAGTTAATTCTGTAATAATACGATCAGCTAAGCCTTATTTGGCTACTCCTGGAGCAACGGTTCATGGGCATTATGGGGAAATCTTTTACGAAGGGGATCCATTAGTTACATTTATATATGAAAAGTCGAGATCCGGTGATATAACGCAGGGTCTTCCAAAAGTAGAACAGGTGTTAGAAGTACGTTCGCTTGATTCAATATCGATGAACCTAGAAAAGAGAATTGAGGGTTGGAACGGGCGTATAACAAGAATTCTTGGGATTCCTTGGGGATTCTTGATTGGTGCTGAGCTAACTATAGTCCAAAGTCGTATCTCTTTGGTTAATAAGATCCAAAGGGTTTATCGATCGCAGGGGGTACAGATCCATAATAGGCATATAGAAATTATTGTACGTCAAATAACATCAAAAGTCTTGGTTTCAGAAGATGGAATGTCTAATATTTTTTTACCCGGCGAAATGATTGGATTGTTACGAGCGGAACGAACGGGGCGCGCTTTGGAAGAAGTGATCTGTTATCGAGCTATCTTATTGGGAATAACGAGAGCATCTCTGAATACTCAAAGTTTTATATCCGAAGCAAGTTTTCAAGAAACCACACGCGTTTTAGCAAAAGCAGCTCTCCGAGGTCGTATCGATTGGTTGAAAGGACTGAAGGAAAACGTTGTTCTGGGGGGGATAATACCCGTTGGTACCGGATTCAAAGGATTAGTGCACTGTTCAAGGCAGCATAACACCATTCTTTTGGAAAGACAAAAACAAACAGGGAATTTTTTCGGGGGGGGAATGAGAGATATTTTCTTACACCACAGACAATTATTTGACTCTTGCATTTCAACGACTTTCCATGATACATCAGAGTAATTGCTTAGAGGGTTTAATGAGTCCTCGTAGTGTAGTCTTTTAACTACTTGTGATCGTTTTATTTCTTAATGGTAAGAAAAAAAGGATAATAATGAATAGAAAGTAATGAATGGCCTGGGTCGTGTATCAACGGTCAATCTCTGGTAGAGAGAAGGTTCCCTCGGAACAATTATTTATTTCAGGGCGCCTCGTCTCTTAAAAAAAAAGAGGAAGTGGGTGAGAAATGGCAAGAAGATATTGGAACATCCATTTGGAAGAGATGATGGAAGCAGGAATTCATTTTGGTCATGGTACTCGGAAATGGAATCCTAGAATGGCACCTTATATATCTGCAAAACACAAAGGTATTCATATTACAAATCTTACTCGAACTGCTCGTTTTTTGTCAGAAGCTTGTGATTTAGTTTTTGATGCGGCAAGTAGGGGAAAACTATTCTTAATTGTTGGTACTAAAAATAAAGCTGCTGATTCAGTCGCCCGAGCTGCACTAAAGGCTCGGTGTCATTATGTTAATAAAAAATGGCTCGGTGGTATGTTAACGAATTGGTACACTACAGAAACGAGACTTCACAAGTTCAGGGATTTGAGAACGGAACAAAAAAGGGGGAGACTTGACAGTCTTCCCAAAAGGGATGCCGCGATTTTGAAAAGACAATTATCACGCCTGCAAACGTATCTGGGCGGGATTAAATATATGACGAGGGTACCCGATATTGTAATCATCATTGATCAGCACGAAGAATATAGGGCTCTTCGAGAATGTATCACTTTGGGAATTCCAACAATTTGTTTAATCGATACAAATTGTGACCCCGATCTCGCAGATATTTCCATTCCAGCAAACGATGACGCTATAGCTTCAATCCGACTAATTCTTAACAAATTAGTATTCGCAATTTGTGAGGGTCGCTCTAGCTATATACAAAATCGTTGATTAATAATAAGACAAATAAATAATTTTGGTAACTCCATGGATTTCTGGCTTGGGTACTATTCCTGAATCGCATAAAAGAAAAGAAACAAAAACGGGTGGATATTATGTAATTAGCAGATATTTAAAATATACAATTCAAGTAGACAAGTCGAAAAGAAGATGGTTGAATCAAAATAATTCCTTTTTAATTTCTATTTCGGTCAGAGGGCAATATGAATGTTCTATCATGTTCCATCAACACACTAAAGGGGTTATACGATATATCCGGTGTGGAAGTAGGCCAACATTTCTATTGGCAAATAGGTGAGTTCCAAGTCCATGCCCAAGTACTTATTACTTCTTGGGTTGTAATTGCTATCTTATTAGGTTCAGCCTTTATAGCCGTTCGGAATCCACAAACCGTTCCGACTGCCAGTCAAAATTTCTTCGAATATGTCCTTGAATTCATTCGGGACGTGAGCAAAACTCAGATTGGAGAAGAATATGGCCCGTGGGTTCCCTTTATTGGAACTATGTTTCTTTTTATTTTTGTTTCGAATTGGTCAGGTGCTCTTTTACCTTGGAAAATCATAGAGTTACCTCATGGGGAGTTAGCCGCACCCACGAATGATATAAATACTACCGTTGCTTTAGCTTTGCTCACGTCAATAGCATACTTCTATGCAGGTCTTTCCAAAAAGGGATTAGGTTATTTCAGTAAATACATTCAACCGACTCCAATTCTTTTACCCATTAACATTTTAGAAGATTTCACAAAACCCTTATCACTAAGTTTTCGACTTTTCGGAAATATATTAGCCGATGAATTAGTAGTCGTTGTTCTTGTTTCTTTAGTCCCTTTAGTGGTTCCTATCCCTGTTATGTTCCTTGGATTATTTACAAGCGGTATTCAAGCTCTTATTTTTGCAACTTTAGCTGCGGCTTATATAGGCGAATCTATGGAGGGACATCATTGACTCGTTTTTGAAATTGTCTTTTTTTTGTAGCTTCGAACAAGGCAATCTATGCGTAACTCAAGATAATCGACTTAGGAAACATACATATACAAACCTAAAATCGACAAAATACAGAATATACGACCAAGAGTCGTATAAACAAAAATTACGATATTGGGGGATTTTAGGAAAAAGATCCTTTTGATCTCTTTCCTAAAATCCCCCAATGTCCTTATTATATCATACCCCCGCCAACTAATATTCTCTTTATATTGTTTTGTTCATTTTTGTTCATTCAATTCCAATAGCAATGAATAAAAGCAAATAGCAATGAATAAAAATTCTTATAGTATAACAATAACAGGCAGGTGATTAAAAAAAAGAAAAGAACGATGCTTTCTTATTTCTAAAACGATTCTCCTTTTAGTTGATTTTAGTCAATTCTTCAATTCAACGATTGAAAAAAAAAAATAAAATAGAATAAATAAGAAATTGCATGGCCGTACCTCAATCAAATACTTATATTTAGTTCTATTCAACGATTCGCCCCAATGAATTTGTCTATTTCGATTGTAGCCATTTTAGATAATGATAAATAAAAGGAATCGAAGAAATTCGAAAAAAAAAGAAAGTCATAAAAACCGGAGTGATTTGGCGAGGGGGACATATTTAGGTATATGGAATCAAATGCCAACTCTTTTGGATTTCTTGAAAAGGGTTTCTAGAATACGATTGACTTTAAGAGACTAATAATACTTTGAATCTAAGATATGAATAGTTGGTTTACGTTATGGAAGAAAGACATGTATATGGGATATTAGATATTGCTAGTTATATATGAACTAAAGATATATCTAATCCACCCTACTCTTGTGACTATTGTGAATTTCGATAAGGATTCCAATAGAAATTGTTCGATTTCGTCTTTGCTTTGACTGGGAATTGAATCAATAAAAAAAAGAGATTAAATAAAGAAAACGAACAAATAATTCAAAAAAGGGTCCCGAAAAAAGAAATGAAAGAATAAAAGTCAAAGTTGTATGGATTCACAAAAATCCTGTGTTGTGCCCGCGGATCGGAACTAAAAAAGAGATATCAAAATAGTTTTGATGGTTCAATAATAATATTATTATTACTCCAATTCGGAGTTCTTAGTTACTTCGGCTGGGTGAATCCTAGTGACGGAATAATTAAGTCATAATTCATTGGACGATTGTATCATTAACGATTTCTTTAGTTTTTATTTATTTTAGTGCGAGGAACTTATCATGAATCCACTGATTTCTGCCGCTTCCGTTATTGCCGCTGGGTTGGCCGTTGGGCTTGCTTCTATTGGACCTGGAGTTGGTCAAGGTACTGCTGCGGGCCAAGCAGTAGAGGGGATTGCGAGACAACCCGAGGCGGAGGGAAAAATACGAGGTACTTTATTGCTTAGTCTGGCTTTTATGGAAGCTTTAACAATTTATGGACTGGTTGTAGCATTAGCGCTTTTATTTGCGAATCCTTTTGTTTAATCCTATAAATAGGAAAGGGAATTGACTTATTTTTTTTTTTAGTCTATCTAAAAGAGGAGATCATATGAAAAATGTAACCGATTCTTTCCTTTCTTTGGTTCACTGGCCATTCGCCGGGAGTTTCGGGTTTAATACCGATATTTTAGCAACAAATCCAATAAATCTAAGTGTAGTGATTGGTGTATTGATCTTTTTTGGAAAGGGAGTGTGTGCGAGTTGTTTATTTCAAGAATAAGTTGGACCCAACCAGCTGCACTTTTTTTTCGTTATAACTAAGGACCAAAGGGAAAAGGGTGCAAGATTACGCGAATTACTTCTGAATCAATTTCAAATCATATTTAAGAACCATAGCATTTCGTGATTTGTTGGTAAATCTATTTTGATTCTCTATGAAACAAACCAATAATGTGGGACCATTAACATGGTTAAAGCTAAAGTTTGAAGTCCAGACAAAGCACCGTACTCTTTCTACTACTATGTTTTACTATAGAATAGAAATGTTTTCAAAATGAATAATTAATAATAAAAATTGTAATTTTTTTTTTTTCGATATAAAACACTCATGTTGATAAAAAGATTTGAGCCTTTTAGCGGTATTGGAAATTTGATTGGAAAATATTCGAAAAATTGGTATTTCAAACAACCCCCTTTTGTGCTGAATCGATGGCCTATGTATAAAGTAAGAAGAATTCTTTGGATTTGAAGAAAAAAAGAAACAACTTTGCTGACAATTATCTATTTTGATTCGGTCAGAAGAGTCCTCCAAAATTCCGGTCTTGGATTAGGGATCAGCCGCAAGATTCATTTTTGAATATGAATAGAGAAGAGGGAGAGGATAGACTCATTCCATTAAAAAAGATATGGGAATCCCCCCATACATAAATAGTTGATGTAATTGAGTGTGAGAGCCAAATGAATCGAAAAATTCATGTTTGGTTCGGGAAGGGATCATGGAAGTTTTTAGATGAA